TCACCAACGTTACCAACCGCAATGTATCAAATAACAATTGATACCATTATTCCAACAGTAAGACCTTTATTTGATAGAGATTCTTCCTAATTACTGTGGTATGGAAAATACCGGAAAGAGTGGAAAAGAATGAAAATCTCACTGCTGATCCATTTGTGATACGTGAGTGGGAGAAAAATCCGGATCAAACCCCTTATTTACTTGACTTTGGCGAAAAAGGGGGGGCAAAATTGTCCGAAGCTTTGTTATTTTAGTTAGGTTCAAGTCTGACGAGAATAATATTCTACGACTAGCAACTCATTGATTTTCAAACCGATCCATTTACTATCTATTATTTGATTTACTAATCCTTTATATTGGGATGAGTGAAAAGTCAAATGTTTTGCCAATTCCTCGTGGGGGGATGAATCAATATAATTTTGAATCAAAGCTCTGGATCTTTGTTCATCTCTCGTAGTAATAATATCTCGGGGTTTGCAGCGATAACTTGGGATATCTACTATACGACCATTAACTAAAATATGTCTATGGTTAACTAATTGCCTGGCTCCAGGAATGGTCGAAGCCATACCCAATCGAAAAAGGATGTTATCCAAACGCATCTCAAGTAGTTGTAGTAAAACCTGCCCTGTTGACCCTTTGGCTTTTCCAGCTATACGAACATATCTAAGCAATTGTCGCTCTGTCAGACCATAATGAAAACGCAATTTTTGTTTTTCTTCTAGACGAATACGATATTGAGATCTTTTCCCGGAACGCGATTGGTTTCTAAGATCACTTCCCGGTCTAGGTCTTTTACTAGTTAGTCCCGGTAAAGCTCCCAGACGGCGTATTTTTTTGAAACGAGGCCCTCGGTAACGAGACATAAAGACTCCCCCCCCTTTTTTTTATTTATTTTATTGAAATTTCATTTTACAGAATAAACCTAAGTCAGACTGAACTAAACGATAAACGAAGATAAATCTACTGAAGTACTACAAAGAAGAATGATGAATTGTATCAATATCCGGATTATTTTGTATATATAGGAAGTTAAGGATCCTTTTCTTGATTTGTTCTGTAGAGATTTCACTGCTCCAATCAGTTTTTTATTCATAGTTGTAAGTTCCCACGACATAATAGATCGGTGACCCGACATTTGTAAAAGAAAAAAGGGAGGAGTCTTTTCAATATTCCTTGATCTCAAGGAGACATTATCAATCATGGAAAAAATCGGACAAATAGAGAAAAGCCGGCTATCGGAATCGAACCGATGACCATCGCATTACAAATGCGATGCTCTAACCTCTGAGCTAAGCGGGCTCACATAACAGAAATAGTGCATAGGAATTCGGTAAACTACCGGAATCTTAACTATTAATAATTAATATTAATAGAATGAAGAATCGAATTCTATTCCATTAAAAATGATTAATTAATATCATAAGAATATTCTTATATATTATAATATAACTCTAACTATATAGAATTTTTATTGAAAATTTATTGAAAATTCGAGTGATTTATATTATCATTCTATTAATTCTTATTATATTTTCTATTATTATTAGATTAGAAATTGTATTATTAGAAATTTCTATTTCTTTGATTTCGAATTTTTTTCTTTAAATGCAAAATATTCCATTTGAAATAATTATATATAACTATATCCATATTAGTTATAGCAGATTCTATTAATTCTAAATTCTATTAGATTAGAGCGGATCGGTCCTAAGGAAAGGATAAGATAAGAATGCAATTCAGATCATAATGAGACATTCCTCTGGTTTCATTCGGAAAGGGAGGAGATAGGACGAAAAAAAAAGAAGAATGAATATCGACCGTTCCAGTATTCCCAATCGCGCGGGAAAAATGAGAGGGAGAGAGACATGTATATGTGAGATATATCCATCCATATTGAATTGCAGATACATCAATGATAGAATCATTTCCGATTGAACCAAATACTGGCCCACCGATAGAGATGAAAGAAGATGGGTAAGAAATAGGAGCAGACACTTTTTCGATATAGGAATCAGTATCTAATGAATTCAAGGGTTCCAACATAAGAGGGGGGGATCACAATGAGATCTCGGCCTCATAAGGGGGATATGGCGAAATTGGTAGACGCTACGGACTTGATTGGATTGAGCCTTGGTATGGAAACCTACTAAGTGGTAACTTCCAAATTCAGAGAAACCCTGGAATTAAAAATGGGCAATCCTGAGCCAAATCCTGTGTTCAGAAAACAAGGGTTCAGAAAGCGAGAATCAAAAAAGGATAGGTGCAGAGACTCAATGGAAGCTGTTCTAACAAATGGAGTTGACTGCATTGGTGGAGGAATCGAATCCTTCTATCGAAACTACAGAAAAGATGACCCTGTATACGTACGTATACATACTGAAATATCAAATAATTAATCACGACTCGAATCCTTATTTTTTTATATGAAAAATTTAAGAATTATTGTGAATCGATTCCAAGTTGAAGGAAGAATCGAATATTCAGTGATCAAATCATT